ATTTGGAAAACCTTTCAAGCAAACGTACATTCACTTCTCTTTTTGGACAGAATCAACAAAGACGTTTATTTTTCTTTTGATATGTTGGGTCCGATGAAAAAAAAATTTCAACATTGGCTATGGAAAAACCCAGAATTCAAAATTTCAGACTCTAGAGAGAAAAAATCAAAAGAAAATAATAATAAAAAAGAAGAAGAAAAAAGAAGGGAGAATGTACGTATAGAAATAGCGGAAACCTGGGATAGGTTTGTAATTGCTCAAGTAATAAGAGGTTTTTTGTTAGTAACCCAATCAATTCTGAGAAAATATAGTATATTACCCTCATTGATAATAGTTAAAAATATTAGTCGTATACTATTATTTCAATTTCCTGAATGGTCGGAGGATATAAAGGATTGGAAGAGAGAAGTGCATGTTAACTGCACTTATAATGGCGTTCAATTAGCAGAAAAAGAATTTCCGAAAAACTGGTTAATGGACGGTATTCAGATAAAGATCCTATTTCCTTTTCGTCTGAAACCTTGGCACAAATCTAAGCTTAAGCTACGAAACAATTATAAGGATCTAATGAAAAAGAAAGAACAACAAAATGATTTTTGTTTTTTAACAGTTTGTGGAATGGAAACTGAACTTCCTTTTGGTTCGCCCAGAAAACAACGTTCATTTTTTGAACCTATTTTTAAAGAACTCAAAAAAAGACTTATAAAATTAAAAAAGAAATGTTTTAAAATTCTAATAATTTTAAAAGAAAGAACAAAATTCTTTCTAAATGTTTCAAAAGAAAGAAAAAAATGGGTTATTAAAAATATTCTATTTATAAAAAAAATAATAAAAGAACTTTCAAAAACAAAAATGAACCCAATTCTATTAGTTGGATTAAGAGAAACAGAACTATATGAATTGAGTGAAAGCAAAAAAGAAAAAAATTTGATAATCGAAACCGAGCTAATTCATAAACCGCCCATTAACATTCAATCTACAAATTGGACAACTTTTTCATTAACAAAAGAAAAAATACAAGATCTAACTAATAGAACAAACACAACCATAAATCAAATACAAAAAATTTCAAAAGACAACAAAAAAGGATTTATAAACCCACATAGAAATATTAGTTCTAACAAAATGAGTTATAATGATAAAAGATTGAAATCACCAAAAAAGATTTTGCAGCTATTAAAAAGAAGAAATGTTCGACTAATCCGTAAATCAAATTATTTTATAAAATTTTTCATTGAAAGAATATATAGAAATATCTTTTTATTTATCAATAATATTCCTAGAATAAATGCACAATTTTTTTTTTATTTTTTTGAATCATTCAAAAAAATTTTTAATAAAAACAGTTCCTATAACAACTATATTTACAATAATGAAACAAATCAAGAAAGAAGTGATAAAACAAATCAAAAAATAACGCAGTTTATTTCGACTATAAAAAAGTCACTTTCTAATATTAATAATAAGAACTTGAAAACTTTTTGTAATTTATCTTATTTGTCACAAGCATATGTCTTTTACAAATTATCACAAAGCCCGGGTTTTAACTTTTTTAATTTATATAAGTTAAGATTAAGACCTGTCTTTCAATATAATGGAGCTTTTCTTTTTCTTAAGAATGATTATTTTCTTGGAACACAAAAAATATTTCATGCCGAATTAAGACATAAGAACATCCCCAATTATGAAATAAATCAATGGAAAAATTGGTTATTAAAGGGTTATTATCAAAAAAATTTATCTCAGTTTAGATTAGTACCACAAAAAGATAGAAATATAGTAAATCAACGCTCTATAGCTCAAAAAAACCATTTAAACAAATATGATCCATATGAAAAAAACCCATTAATTAACTTCGAAAAAAAAAATCTTAAAAATAAATATAGATATGATCTTTTATCATATAATTTTATTAATTATGAAGATAAGAAAAACTCATTTATTTATGGATTACCATTAGAAGTAAATCATAACCAAGAGATTTTTTATAATTACAACAAACATAAACGAAAATTCTTTAATATGCTGGTAAGTATCCCTATCAATAATTATCTAGTAAAAGATAATATTATAGATATAAAGAAGAATCCGGATAGAAAAAAATTTGATTGGATAATTCTCAATTTTTGTCTTAAAAAGAAAACGGATATTAGGGCCTGGATCAATATGGATACTGACGCCAACAGTAATAAATATACTAAAACTAGGGCTAATAATTATCAAATAATTGATAAAATCGACAAGAAAAATCTTTTTTATCCCATGAGTCATCAAAATCAAGAAATGAACCCATCCAAAAAAAAACTTTTTGATTGGATGAGAATGAATGAAGAAATACTAAGTTGTCCCATATCGAATCTCGAACTTTGGTTTTTCCCAGAATTTTTGATACTTTATACTTCGTATAAGATTAAACCATGGTGCATACCAATCAAAATTCTCCTTTTAAATCTTAATGTAAATGAAAATTCCAGTGAAAATAAAAAAACGACTGGAAAGAAAAAAAGATATATTTTTATATCCATATTTTCAAATGAAAAAAAATATCTTGAATTAGAAAAACAAAATCAAGGAGAAAAAGAATGCGGAATCAAAACAGATTTTGAATCAACTCTCTCAAACCAAGAAAAAGATATTGAAGAAAATTATGCGGTATCAAAGATGAAAAAAAAGAAAAAACAATCCAGGACCAAGATGGAAGCGGAGTTTGATTTCTTACTAAAAAGATATTTGCTTTTTCAATTGAGATGGGACCATTCTTTAAATAAAAAAATAATCGATAACATCAAAGTATATTGTTCCCTGCTTAGACCGATAAACCTAAGAGAAATTACTATAGCCTCTATTCAAAGGAGAGAAATAAATCTGGATCTTCTAATGATTGAGAAAAATTTCACTCTTACAAAATTGATTAAAAAGGGAATATTACTTATCGAACCAGTTCGTCTGCCTATAAAAAATGAAGGACAATTTATTATGTATCAAACTATAGGTATTTCGTTGGTTCATAAAAGTAAACACACAATTAATCAAAGGTACCGAGAAAAAGTACATGTTGATACGAAGAATTTTGATGAATTCATTCCAAAACAGCAAAAGATGACTGAAAATAGAGACAAAAATCATTATGATTTGTTTGTTCCTGAAATTATTTTATCCCCTAGACATCGTAGAGAATTGAAAATTCTAATTTGTTTCTATTCTAGGAATAGAAATGGTATGTCTAGCAATGCATTTTTTTGTAATGAAAATAAGGTAAAGAGCCCTGTTTTGAATAAAAGCAAAATAAATCAAAATACACTAATTAAATTAAAGTTCTTTCTTTGGCCTAATTATCGATTAGAAGATTTCGCTTGTATGAATCGCTATTGGTTTGATACCAATAATGGCAGTCGTTTCAGTATGGTAAGGATAGATATGTATCCGCAATTTAAAAATGAAATTAACCGTGTACTGAAAAAAAGTAAAATACGTATTGATTTTATTTCCTGAACTATATTGCATATATGAAGACAAAGAGATACACGCCTATATTGTTTTACATTTCATTATGATATACGATACTAATTCAATGACATATCAATATCTAAAAATGATGCAAAAATCTTCTTAGTTTATTTTTAAATTTTAGGTATAATTTTTTTATCTTTTGTGAATGCAGACAATTATCTTTTTGTTTATCTATTCGAATCCAATTTTGAAATTGGGAATTATTAACAAAATTAAGATTATTGTGTATGCCAAATTAAAAAAAAAAGAAAATGAATATTTTTATTGATCAATAATAATATCTAGCAAAGCAATAAAGGCCGGTGGGGGGTAAGATTTCATTTTATGGTAAAAAAGTCATTCATCTCGGTTATTTCACACGAAGAAAAAGAAGAAAACAGAAGTTCTGTTGCATTTCAAATAATAAGCCTCACTAATAGGATACGAAAACTTTCTTCACATTTGGAATTGCACAGAAAAGACTATTTATCTCAGAGAGGCCTCCGTAAAATTTTGGGAAAACGCCAAAGGATGCTGTCTTATTTGTCAAAGAATAATAGAATACGTTATAAAGAATTAATTAATCAGTTAGATATTCGGGAATCAAAAACGCGTTAATTTGAATTTGAAGAGGCGTTTTGAATTATTGAATTATTTGATTTATTAGATCTTGACTTTTTTATTTTAATGAACTTATTTTCGCTTTTCAGTAATTCATGAAAGAATGAATCGAGGAAAAAGAAAAACCTATGACTATAGCAGCTCCAAGAAAAGATCTCATGATCGTAAATATGGGTCCCCACCACCCATCAATGCATGGTGTTCTTCGACTCATCGTTACTCTCGATGGCGAAGATGTTATTGACTGTGAACCAATATTAGGCTATTTACACCGAGGAATGGAAAAAATTGCGGAAAACCGAACAATTATACAATATTTGCCTTATGTAACGCGTTGGGATTATTTAGCTACTATGTTCACAGAAGCAATAACCGTAAATGGACCGGAGTTGTTGGGAAATATCCAAGTGCCTAAAAGAGCCAGCTATATCAGAGCAATTATGTTGGAGTTGAGTCGTATAGCTTCTCATTTGTTATGGCTTGGTCCTTTTCTGGCAGATATTGGGGCGCAGACTCCTTTCTTCTATATTTTCAGAGAAAGAGAATTAGTATATGATCTATTTGAAGCTGCCACCGGTATGAGAATGATGCATAATTATTTTCGTATCGGAGGAGTAGCAGCTGATTTACCTCACGGCTGGATAGATAAATGTTTAGATTTTTGCGATTATTTTTTAATAGGAGTTACTGAATATCAAAAACTTATTACCCGAAATCCTATTTTTTTAGAACGAGTTGAGGGAGTAGGCATTATTGGTAGAGAGGAAGTAATAAATTGGGGTTTATCAGGACCAATGCTACGAGCTTCTGGAATACAATGGGATCTTCGTAAAGTTGATCATTATGAATGTTACGACGAATTTGATTGGGAAGTACAGTGGCAAAAAGAAGGAGATTCATTAGCTCGTTATCTAGTCCGAATTGGTGAAATGACAGAATCCATAAAAATTATTCAACAGGCTCTAGAAGGAATTCCGGGGGGGCCATATGAGAATTTAGAAATCCGAGACTTTGATAGAGAAAGGAATCCAAAATGGAATGATTTTGACTATCGATTTATTAGTAAAAAACCCTCTCCTACATTTGAATTGCCGAAACAAGAGCTCTATGTGAGAGTTGAAGCCCCAAAGGGAGAATTGGGAATTTTTTTGATAGGGGATCAGAGTGGTTTTCCTTGGAGATGGAAAATTCGCCCGCCGGGTTTTATCAATTTGCAAATTCTTCCTCAGTTAGTTAAAAGAATGAAATTGGCTGATATTATGACAATACTAGGTAGCATAGATATCATTATGGGAGAAGTTGATCGTTAAAATGATAATTGATACAACAGAAGTACAAGATATTAATTCTTTTTCTAGATTCGAATTTTTAAAAGAGACCTATGGAATTATATGGACCCTTATTCCTATTTTTACTCCTGTATTGGGAATCACAATAGGTGTACTAGTAATTGTGTGGTTAGAAAGAGAAATATCCGCAGGGATACAACAACGTATTGGACCTGAATACGCCGGACCTTTGGGAGTTCTTCAAGCTTTAGCAGATGGAGCAAAGCTACTTTTCAAAGAAAATCTTTTTCCATCTAGAGGAGAAACTCGTTTATTCAGTATCGGACCATCCATTGCGGTCATATCCATTTTAGTAAGCTATTCGGTAGTTCCTTTTGGTTCTCACCTTGTTTTAGTGGATCTCAATCTCGGTGTTTTTTTATGGATTGCCATCTCAAGTATTGCTCCCATTGGCCTTCTTATGTCAGGATACGGTTCAAATAATAAATATTCTTTTTTAGGCGGTCTACGAGCTGCTGCTCAATCGATTAGTTATGAAATACCATTAACTTTATGTGTGTTATCAATATCTCTACGTGTGATTCGTTAAGACAGAAATTGTTCTCTATTTCTTCCTTTCTAGGAAAAAGGCGGAATGAATTGAGTAAATATCTTCATTTTTTATTCATTATTTGGATGGATGAACTAAATCAGATAGTTATATGAGTGAAAGAAAACAGCTTTATAATATATAAATTGGCAGTAAAAAAATTGAGTCTCATTTTCTATGTATAAGAGTTAAAGTAAAGAGTTGAGCGGAAATAAACATAAGCATAAGAAAACGTTTGCCCCAAGATTAGGTGATTAGTCATCCTGACTTGAAGCGGGTTCAAAAGATCAACCATATTGAGTTTTCACTATCGTTTGTATGTATTCTCATACATGTATTACCTTAACGGATGATTGAACAAAAACGAGTGGATGGTTAGAAACACCAAGATACACAACGGATTAGTAATGGAGATTATGTAAAAGAATATTTCTGCATAATATACAAAGAATATTAATTGGGGCTTTACGTTGGTAGAAATGATCAGGCAGTACTCCCGACGATTCCGATCCAGAGTATGCTCCTATTCGTCGATTAAATAAATGACTATTGGAAACGAAATAATCCTTTACTTTTTTTTTGTAAGTCCCCCCCCTTTTTTTTTCCAGAAAGAGAAAGAAGAATAGAAACGAAAAAAAAAGATCTTTTTTATTCTTTACTGTATACTTTTATCCTTTCCTTTCTATATCCAAATTTATATAAAGAGAATTCGTATCAGAATTTATGAATTAATGTATATATAATTCTTTTTCGTAAGTGAAAAGGACGAGTTTTTTTATATTTTTACAAATTACAAAGAGTATTTGATTGAAGAATTAAGTTATTACTTAACAAAGAAAAATTGAAATGATTATTGAAATTTTGAAATTAAAGGATGAGATCAATTCAGAAGTACTTTATTTTTATCTTTTTAATAATTATATAATTATTAAAGCAGAACAGACAGAATTAAATTGGTCTAATTCGGGATCGTATGATAAATTTTCACCTTATCTATCTTATAAATATATCAAGATAAAATAATATTGACCCGATCCTTAGATTTATTTAAGGTCCTCAAGGAGCCGTATGCGGTGAAAATCTCATGTACGGTTCTGGAATAGCGATGGTAACAGTGATGGTATCGCCGACTATGATTATCTAATAGTTCAAGTACAGTTGATATAATTGAGGCACAATCAAAATATGGTTTTTGGGGATGGAATTTGTGGCGTCAACCTATAGGGTTTATTATTTTTCTAATTTCTTCCCTAGCAGAATGTGAAAGATTACCCTTTGATTTACCAGAAGCAGAAGAAGAATTAGTAGCAGGGTATCAAACCGAATACTCAGGTATCAAATTTGGTTTATTTTACGTTGCTTCCTATCTAAACCTATTAGTTTCTTCATTGTTTGTAACAGTTCTTTACTTGGGTGGTTGGAATATCTCTATTCCGTACATATTTGTTTTTGATTTTTTTGAAATAAATAAAACATATGATGTTTTTGAACCGACAATTGGTATGTTTATTACATTAGCTAAAACTTATTTGTTCTTGTTCATTCCTATCACAACAAGATGGACTTTACCTAGGCTAAGAATGGACCAGCTATTGAATCTTGGATGGAAATTTCTTTTACCTATTTCTCTCGGCAATCTATTATTAACAACTTCGTCCCAACTCTTTTCACTGTAAAAGAACATGATATCCTATATTCTCAACTTGGATGAAATAAGAGAAATAAACAAACATAAAATTATTCATATATATATTCACGATATGTTCCCTATGATAACCGGGTTCATGAATTATGGTCAACAAACAGTACGAGCTGCAAGGTACATAGGACAAAGTTTCATGATTACCTTGTCCCACGTAAATCGTTTACCCATAACTATTCAATATCCTTATGAAAAGGTAATCGCTGCGGAGCGTTTCCGCGGTCGAATCCATTTTGAATTTGATAAATGTATTGCTTGTGAAGTATGTGTTCGTGTATGTCCTATAGATCTGCCCGTCGTTGATTGGAAATTGGAAACTGATATTCGCAAGAAACGATTACTTAATTACAGTATTGATTTCGGAATCTGTATATTTTGTGGTAACTGTGTTGAGTATTGTCCAACAAATTGTTTATCAATGACTGAAGAATATGAGCTTTCTACTTATGATCGTCACGAATTGAATTATAATCAAATTGCCCTGGGTCGTTTACCAATGTCAGTAATTGACGATTATACAATTCGAACAATTCTGAATTCTCCTCAAATAAAAAATAAGTAAATCCTTGATTAAAGAAAAATTTTGAATCACTAAAGTTCATTAAAGAAATGAGTTTTTTCGTTTTGTTTGGTCTGAATAACTACAAATCTCAACTGTTGATTGGTTGGTAAGAAGTACGTCTTAATTTGGATTCAAAGAATTGAAAATTCATTAATTAATATATTTGATTTGACATTATTTCGAAATGTATAGTTTCAGATTCTAACTACTCTATTCAGATAAAACATAAAATTAGTCCAATAACAGTACCCCACATTAATTCATACCTCTTAGGATTTAATTCAATTAGAAATTTCTTACGAATCATCAACAATTTTTTCTGGTCTGGTCTCAATAAGGTCATGAAAAACATTTCAATTTATTTATCTCTTATTTTCCATATAATGGATTTGCCTGGACCAATACATGATTTTCTTTTAGTCTTTCTGGGATTAGGTCTTATCTTAGGAGGTATAGGAGTAGTATTACTTACCAACCCAATTTATTCTGCCTTTTCGCTGGGATTAGTTCTTGTTTCTATATCCTTATTATATATTCTATCAAATTCATATTTTGTAGCTGCCGCACAACTCCTTATTTACGTGGGAGCTGTAAATGTTTTAATCATATTTGCTGTGATGTTCATGAATGGTTCAGAATATTACAAAGATTTTAATCTTTGGACCGTTGGGAATGGGTTTACTTTGCTTATTTGTACAAATATTTTTGGTTTACTAATAACTACTATTACGGATACATCATGGTACGGGATTATTTGGACTACAAGATCAAACCAGATTATAGAGCACGATTTGATAAGTAATAGTCAACAAATTGGAATTCATTTATCAACAGATTTTTTTCTTCCATTTGAATTCATCTCGATAATTCTTTTAGCCGCTTTGATAGGTGCAATTACCGTGGCGCGCCAATAATAAATCTATAAAATTGGTAACAGCAATCCAAATTAAACTTTATTCTGTGTTATCACTTTTATTTACTTTCAATTAGAATTTAAAATTGTTTATGCCTAAAATCTAAAATCGAAATTCTTTTACTTATTCGATCTATTACCAATATATTTCTTTATTCCGTACTTTTTATATTATAGTCAATTGAATCCTTTCTATTATTGTTCATATTATATTGAAATGAATGGAAATTGATAAGGAGTTGGTCAATGATGCTCGAACATGTACTTGTTTTGAGTGCCTACTTATTTTCTATCGGTATCTATGGATTGATTACCAGCCGAAATATGGTTAGAGCTCTTATGTGTCTTGAACTTATACTGAATGCGGTTAATATAAATTTTGTAACATTTTCTGATTTTTTTGATAGTCGTCAATTAAAAGGAAATATTTTTTCCATTTTTGTTATAGCCATTGCAGCCGCTGAAGCCGCCATTGGACCAGCTATTGTTTCGTCAATTTATCGTAACAGAAAATCAACTCGTATAAATCAATCGAATTTGTTGAATAAGTAGTATGAATGATAAGTATCATTAACCACACAAATTAGAATATTCATAAATTCGATTTAGTGTGTCTTATACATAATGTATGATCATGTTTGCGAAAATATAAGAAATTAAAGTATCTTGGTTCTCTCCCATGAGTTGATCCGGAAGTAGATTGATTATAAAAATTCTGGTAAATCTAAACCATTGATTCATCTGGTATCTAAATATATGAGTCATTTACATATAAGTTTACTAGATCGAAAATTGATTATTAAAAAAAAATTATAGATCCAATGTCACATTCAGT